TCTTGTTTTCTTTATTATTGATAGGAATTCTCTTGTTAAGACCCTACTTAACTAATCCATTGAAACCTCAGATTCATACGAGAACCACGATAATTCAATGAAACCTTCAAAGTCCAAAGTTCACTGAGTGAGAACCATTGGATCATCACTTATTCAATAAAAAAAAAAAAAGCTATAATGACTAAAAACATAAAATACAAAGAAGCGTTTGTCCTTTGATCCAAATAAGAATTTAAAAACAGAAAAATTTTTTGATTTATTAAAGTTTATAAGATAGAACGGAAAGAAGTCCGGCTACGAGGTCTGAGTATTAAGTATGAATCATAGTTCGAATACTTTGTGATCTATTTGATCTATTCCGTGCTCCAGATACTCGAATGAATATCCGACGAAGTAAAACCATCTTGATAAAGATGACAGACCCCATTCTCTGTACTATCCATAGGGTCAATTTTAACAAGTCACACACTCATATTCCGGAAATATACAATGCAGAAAAAAAATTTTCGCGGTCGAACTACCAAAGGAGAATAGGCTAAAATTTTTAGACCTACATACTTTACTTTTTTGTATCGAACTAAAAGCTAGGACTTCAAGATTCTTCTCAGTCTAATTCACTGAAATTCCATCCAGTAGAACAGAAGAATTATAAATCTCCAAAATAATAGATAGGAATACCGCAAATAGAGCCATTGCAACACCCATCAAAGGGGTCGTTCCCCATCCAGGAGCTACTTTACCATATTCGGAATTCAATGGTTTCAATAACTTCCCTACAGTAGTGCTTCTTGGACCAGATCTAGAACTATCCTCAACAGTTTGTGTAGCCATAAATCTTATTTTGTATTCATTACGATCTGTTGACTTTGTATACCATTCCGTTGTAAATAAAGTATCTTAGCATAGATCCATTGTGGTCTTTCAATTCTATAATAATGGAAACAGCAACCCTAGTCGCCATCTTTATATCTGGGTTACTTGTAAGTTTTACTGGGTATGCTCTATATACTGCCTTTGGGCAACCCTCTCAACAACTAAGAGATCCATTCGAGGAACACGGGGACTAGTTGACGTAATCAGCCTCCAAATATTTGGAGGCTGATTACGTCAATGAAGATAATGAAAAATTATTTCATTTTTTAGTTGAAATTTTAGGTGGTTCCCGAAAAAAAATAGCGAAAAAAATTATCCCTAAAGTCGATACTAAGAGAAATGTATAAACCAATGCTTCCATAAATTTGATCGTGGTTTACAATTATAGCTTTCATACCTGTTTTTTACTTAGGAGTATCCCTCCGGATAAAGAAAGAAAAAGAGTCAAAGAAACGGCAGCGATTTAAATCAAGATTCCTACAGTACCCTACCTATTAAATAAAATCGCAAACATAAACTAGAAGAAAAAAAGCAATGTTGCATCAGACTGCTTGTCTTTTTGTAGTTGGATCTCCAAGTTTTTGGAATGCCCCAAATTCCACTTGAGCATCCAAATCTGGATCAATACCAGCAAAAACATCTCTGAAGAGGGTTCTAGCACCATGCCAAATGTGTCCAAAGAAGAAAAGTAGAGCAAACGAAGCATGCCCAAAAGTAAACCAACCTCTTGGACTGCTACGAAAAACACCATCGGATTTCAAAGTAGCACGATCTAATTCAAAAATCTCACCCAATTGAGCCCGTCTAGCATATTTTTTCACAGTTGCGGGATCACTATAACTCACTCCATTGAGTTCACCACCATAAAACTCAACAGTTACACCTACTTGTTCGACACTATATTTAGATTCTGCCCTTCTAAATGGGACGTCGGCTCTAACAATTCCGTCTCCGTCTACCAAAACAACCGGAAATGTTTCAAAAAAAGTAGGCATACGGCGTACAAAAAGTTCACGCCCTTCTTTATTTCTAAAGACGGGGTGTCCTAACCATCCAACAGCTATTCCATCCCCATTGTCCATTGAACCCGCTCGGAATAACCCCCCTTTTGCTGGATTATTACCAATATAATCATAAAAAGCTAATTTTTCAGGAATTTTAGACCAAGCTTCTGATAAACTTTGATTTTCAGCTAGTCCAGCACTAACTCTTCGATATATTTCTTGTTGAAAGTATCCCTGATCCCATTGATAACGAGTAGGACCAAATAATTCGATGGGAGTAGTTGCAGAACCATACCACATAGTTCCAGCAACAACAAAAGCTGCAAAAAAGACAGCAGCAATACTACTGGAAAGGACGGTTTCAATATTTCCCATACGTAATCCTTTGTATAGACGTTGAGGCGGACGAACACTAAGATGGAATAAGCCCGCTAATATACCCAACGTCCCTGCTGCAATATGATGAGAGGCTATTCCTCCCGGAACAAAAGGGTCAAAACCCTCCACGCCCCACGCCGGATTTATGGGTTGGACCTTTCCGGTTAGTCCATAAGGGTCGGATACCCATATTCCAGGACCATATAATCCTGTTACATGAAATGCGCCAAAACCAAAGCAAGCCAATCCTGAAAGAAATAAATGAATTCCAAAAATCTTGGGCAAATCCAAAGAAGGTTTTCCTGTACGTTCATCACAAAAAATTTCTAGATCCCAATATACCCAATGCCAAATAGCTGCCAAGAAGCACAAGCCAGAAAACACGATATGTGCTCCGGCTACCCCTTCGTAACTCCAAAGACCCGGATTCGTTATAGTCCCTCCTGTAATATTCCAACCGCCCCATGAATTGGTTATTCCTAAACGAGTCATGAAAGGTATAACGAACATACCTTGTCTCCACATTGGATCAAGAACAGGGTCGGAGGGATCAAAAACTGCTAATTCATATAGAGCCATCGAACCGGCCCAACCAGCAACCAGAGCAGTATGCATTATATGAACAGAAAGCAAACGACCGGGATCATTCAATACAACAGTATGAACACGATACCAAGGCAAACCCATGGAAATACCCCTTTATCAACGAAAAATAGACACTATGTAACTTTATTGCATTGGAAAAAACTATGTTACGGACCCCCCCTTTTTTTAGGTAATTATTTCGGAGAAAGGATTAATATTTGTTCTATTCTGTTAGTAATAATGGAACAATTTGATTCATAGGAAAAAAGGGAAGCGAATCTATTCTATATCCGATAAGTACCAATACGCAATGGGGGTGAATCCTATTTTATATGAACCAAGATAGCTATTGTTGTTCATCATTCAGAAGCCCGTTCGTAAAAAATTTCCTTCATTTTTATTCATTCTCTCTTACTTTACTTTTATTTTATATTTTATTTTAGCTTATTCAACTTATGTATTAAATATAATTAATTTAAATATGATTAATAAAGTAGGAAAAAAGGATAATATTATTAAAAAAAGAAACCCCAGTCTTACGTTTCCACATCAAAGTGAAATAGAGAACTTCATTCTCTTTTTTTTTTAATTTCATGCCTATTGGCGTTCCAAAAGTACCTTTTCGAAGTCCTGGAGAAGGAGATACATCTTGGGTTGACATATAGTGCGACTTGTCAGATATATTGGGCTATATGGGATTTCCCCATTTTCTCCCTCGATCGAGATATCCTCTGTTTCGCCCAAAAAGATTGAATTATCAAAAATTTGTAACGCGAAGCGCAAAAAATAAAGTGGAATTAAATGCAGGGAGTATTTAGATTGATATTAGATTATCAAAATTTTTTTATGGTTTACGTGATCGGACTAATAAAATTAAGTATCCAGGCTCCGTTTAGCAAAAACCCAATTGATAATTAATATATAATATTTTTATAATTACTACTTATATGATATGCAAAATTATGATAAAAAATTCTATTAAAAAATACAAAAAATTGAAACAGGGTGATCTAAAACTGTTGATCAAATAATATAATTAAAAATTTGTTGACTTTTTGACAGAAGATATGTGAAAGAAATGAATTGAAAAAAAAAGAAGGAGTAGTAAAAAAAAGACGCGGTATTTGGTTCATTTGTCCTATATGTGCAAATAAAAATCGGGCAAATTTTTCCTTTTACTCGGGGTAGAGCATAAACCTAAAAAATGGAATAAAAAAAGGAAGAAGCCCGTTCAGGAACAAGAAAAAACCATCGCCATTTCAACTGAATCTCGATGAAAAAAAATATCAATGAATCTAGTTAGTCTGACAGGCATAATCAATCGTTTTATTATTTTATTATAGGATTATAATATCTAATAAAAGGGGCCAAAACTTATTTTTTCTTTTACTTTTAAAAAGGGAGCAAGCCCTTCCTTTATAAGTTAAAAAGAAAAGCCTTCTATGAAAAAAAGGGGGTTGGAATCGACACATTGATTTTTTCACAATTTTTGTTGAACCGTATGCATCAAAAGGTGCCTGTACGGCTCCTAAGGAATAAAATTTTATCCTAATCAACCGACTTTATCGAGAAAGATTATTTTTTTTAGGCCAAGAGGTTGATACCGAAATCTCGAATCAACTTATTAGTCTTATGATATATCTCAGTATAGAAAAGGATACCAAAGATCTTTATTTGTTTATAAACTCTCCTGGTGGATGGGTAATATCTGGAATGGCTATTTATGATACTATGCAATTTGTGCGACCCGATGTACAGACAATATGCATGGGATTGGCCGCTTCAATAGCATCCTTTATCCTAGTCGGAGGAGCAATTACCAAACGTATAGCATTCCCTCACGCTTGGCGCCAATGAGTTTTTTTATTTTGAGAAAAAAATACTATGCCTTCGCCATCGGAAATATGAATTAGTTAAGTAAAAATAGCATGGCACTTCGAATTCGATATTAAATTTTTTAGATTAAAAAAAATTAGATTATATATTGAAAGAGTAGTATGAGATAAGGAAGGGGTATTTCAAATGATATCTTACCTATTCGGGCACATCTCAGCGTCACAAACTTTGTTTTCACACCGGAAGCTTATTTACAAAATAAAAAAAAAAAAGACACTTTGGGATTGCTGAATCATAGACGAATAAAAAAAATGATATATAAAGCAACGGAACCATCATAGTATTTTTTTAACTCCTACAAAAAAGAAGGATGGTAATTGGATCATTTATGGATCTGCGTATAATACAACCTATATTTTTTTTCTTTCGCCGAAAGGTCAAAAACGTAAATTCCATTGTGGAGCCGTATGCAATGCACAAAAAAGCCTGTACGGTTATTCAATTTTCTCTGTTTTTTTGGTTATCTCGCCTCATTCTGCGAAATAGAAGAACATTTTATATTATATCATCAGGGTAATGATCCATCAACCCGCTAGTTCGTTTTATGAGGCACAAACGGGAGAATTTATCTTGGAAGCGGAAGAACTACTAAAACTTCGCGAAACCATCACAAGGGTTTATGTACAAAGAACGGGCAAACCTATATGGGTTGTATCCGAAGACATGGAAAGAGATGTTTTTATGTCAGCAACAGAAGCCCAAGCTCATGGAATTGTTGATCTTGTAGCGGTTCAATAAAAAATCGGAGCGATTTAATGCAAATCTACAATTGCTAATTTTATATCTTTTTAGATTAAAGGTTTAGTTTCATATTTTCTTCAATATATATTTTTTTTTATATTGAAGAGAATCTTGAAGAGAAGTAATTCAGAATTAGCCGGTTAGAACCAATCTAAACCAGCCCATTATTTATATGATTCCGTATGCCAACCATTAAACAACTTATTAGAAATACAAGACAGCCAATCCGAAATGTCACGAAATCCCCAGCGCTTCGGGGATGCCCTCAGCGACGAGGAACATGTACTCGGGTGTATGTGCGACTCGTTTAGATCATAGACTGAGACACAAAAAGGAAATTCTTTTTGAAATATCAAGGATCAGTACCTGTGAATAAAATAGAATGGAGGAACTCGATTCATTATTTTAAAAAGATAGATCGTTCATATCTTCTATTGTGTCTGAAACTTATGGTTTACGTTGGTGCAAATCCAATCAACTCCATTTTTTATAAAACCCCCAATGATAACAAATGGTTATCCATTAAGCGGGGGAAATTCCATTTTTTATTAAAAAGATTCCACTCTTGAAAGAAAAGAACGGACTAACAGGGTAAACGACCAAATCAATTTTAAAAATGAAATACCGTTACTGTATAAAGTGGATCTCATTGTGAAAGACCTAATTACTGGAATATTCATGGGGTAGAGCCAAAGAATGTGAATTGTACAAGTTACCAATAGTATTTATTAATTAAAAGAAGGAGCTCCGGTGTATAGAGAGGACCTCACCGTTTTAGAAGTAACCATAGAAACGATGGAACCCACTATTTATCCATTTCTATTTACTACTTTTTGTAATTATTCTATTTTTTTATATCAAGTATCAAGGCAATTTATCCTTTCAAAGCAAAGGAAAATACCTAGCAAAAAATAGTGGTGGGGAAGGTTAGAGTAGCAAAAGCCATTGGAATTTTTTTTTATACATTGGAATAATTCGTTTGGTTATTAATGACTAGTAAAGGGGAAAAGAATAACTAAAAAAAGAATTAGTTATTCATCAAAGTTTGATTTATTCAATGACTAGAATTAAACGCGGATATATAGCTCGGAGGCGTAGAACAAAACTTCGTTTATTTGCATCAAGCTTTCGAGGGGCTCATTCACGACTTACCCGAACTATGACTCAACAGAGAATAAGAGCTTTAGTTTCGGCTCATCGGGATAGGGGTAAAAGAAAAAGATATTTTCGTCGTTTATGGATTACTCGAATAAATGCCGTAATTCACGAAATGGAGGTATTCTATAGTTATAACCAATTCATACACAATCTGTACAAGAAGCAATTACTTCTTAATCGGAAAATACTTGCACAAATAGCTCTATTAAATAAGAGTTGTCTTTATACGATTTCGAATGAGATCAAAAAATAAGGGGATTGGAAGAAATCCACTAAAATATTTTAAATAGAGTTCTAAGGAGAATGAGCTCGGGGAAGGTAGAGTAGAAATTAGTATTATAAAAAAAAGTCGTCAAAACGAGGGTATATAGTCGCTAAAAAAAAAGTTATTCTTTTTCTTTTCGACGATTCTTTTCTTTTTTTTTTTATGATAGACACAGACGTAACAATCAAATTTTGGTTCTTGATTGGATTTTTCGAACAAAATATTAATCTCTTTTTTTATTCCTTCAGATTGGAATTGTTATTCAATTGAGGAATAAGTCTATTTTTTTCTGGTTCTAAGGCTAGTAGTTCTAGGGGTCGACTCACTTCTTTCAAATTGTTTCTGATTATTAAGAAAAGGTAACAAAGATAAAATACGAGCTTGTTTTATAGCAATAGTAATTAATCGTTGTTGTTTTAAAGTCACTCTATTCACCCGTCTAGATAATATTTTTCCTTGTTCACTAATAAATCGACTAATTAAACTCATGTTTCTATAATCTATTCGATCCCCCGATTGGATCGGGGGCAAACGCCTACGAAAAGATCGCTTGGATTTAGTAAAAGATCGCTTAGATTTATTCATAATTTTTTTATTCCTTATCTCTAAAATCCTATTTTGATCGGATCAAAATAAAAACGATTTATATTTCTATATAGGATAGAGTTTCTATATAGAATTAAGAATATAGGATTAGATTTCTTTCTATTGATTTATTTGTTTATATTTATATATATGTAATAATATATAGATACTATCATTATTCCTGTTCTTAAAATAAAAGTTGACATACAAGCACTCAATTTGATCTATTTCTTGATTTCCCCGTGAATTGTATGTTTATAACAATAGGGACAGAATTTTCTCAATTCCAATCGACTAGGAGTGTTATGCCGATTCTTTTGAGTAATATATCTGGAAATTCCCGCTACTTCTTTCTTAATATCATTTCGAACACAACTGGTACATTCCAAAATAATTGTTACTCGAACATCTTTACCCTTGGCCATGAAAAAACCTCCTTTTGATTTATGATTCACCCCAATCTTCTATTTTAATTTTAGGATCCAGAAAAAACAAGAACAAAAAAAATAGAAGCTGTTAATTAAAAAAAATTTCTGAAATATTTCGTTGCAATGAATATTAATTAGTAATTAAATAAAAATAAAAAAATAAGCAATACAATGATTTTTTGAAAACTATATTTAAAATCTTTGTACAGTATTTTTTTGAAGTATCTCATAGGATACTCTTTCCCTAGCAACACTTTTTTTCGTTCTATTACTAATTTAATTGGATCCTGAACCCTCGTTTTTATGACCTTTCGCCCCCCCCTTTTTATAATTATTTTTTTAGAATTAATTATAAAAAGGGGGGGCGAATTAGTCCCCGATCGTTGATCGTATCTCTAAATTTTTTAACGCTTTCTGATGTTAATAACTAGAATGAAAAAAAGGGAAATGTTAATGCATCTGGAAATAAACGATTAATCTCTATTAATAAACCTGCTAACGAACCGAACCATAGAGTACTTAGTACCGGTGCTACGGAAAGATATGTTTTTAGATCTCGCATTTGAAATCCTCCTTCTTTCTTCTTTAGTGTATTACATTATATATAGTAATATATATAACTACAGATGTACATGTAGTTAAGAAGTTCTTGTATTTGTATACGTAACCCCCCCATTTTAAAAATTAGAATTGAAATATTGTCTATTAGAACGATCTTATAGATTCCATTTGAAAATGGAAACGCCTATTTATGTAAAATTGAAATTGATAGAATTTTCATAAAAAAAAAGTAATTTTTTTAATTATATATATGTTTGTTATCTGATATGAGACAAAAAAAAAGAAGGATGTGGAAAACAAGACAGGAATTCTCTACAATGACACTGTAAACCAATTGAAAGGGATGTAGCGCAGCTTGGTAGCGCGTTTGTTTTGGGTACAAAATGTCACGGGTTCAAATCCTGTCATCCCTACCTATTACTGCTCAGAAGAGCAGTAACGAGGGATCTATTTTAGATCTATCTTTTTTTTATAAAATAGGACATACATATAATTCTTAAATTTATGATATACTATGATAATGTCCTCTTTCTAGCCTTTTCGTTTTTTAGAAAAAACAAGAAAAGCGCTCTTAGTTCAGTTCGGTAGAACGTGGGTCTCCAAAACCCAATGTCGTAGGTTCAAATCCTACAGAGCGTGATTTCACTCTTGTTTATTATAGATTGTGTCAAAATTCCACTGTTCGCAAATAATTGAGCAGCAATCTGAATTAGACCTCCCGCATATGAAAGCAAGAAGGAGGTCAGTCAAAAAAAGAGATGTTAATGAATCAAAAGTCCAACTGATCACCACGTCTGTATTGTAAATAAGCAGTTACGAATAATCCAGCCAAAGTAATAGGAATTAGACCTAAGACGATTCCAAATAAAGAAACTTCAATCATTTCAATTTTCTTTTGTTTTCATTTTTGAAAGGGAGAAAAGAGAGGTACTATCTATTCCTAGCTCTTAATCTGTATTGCCGATGAATCTCAATGACCAAAATTGGGTAATTAACACGGTAAGGAACTATCGAACATATGAAATACCAGAGAAATCCTTTTTTATAAAAAAATCTTCATTCAATTAATTTCAAATAAGTCGTATTTTGCTTAGACCAATAAATAGAACTGAGGTTATAGTTAAAGCTGCTAGTAGAAAACCAAAATAACTAGTTATAGTAGGCATGAAGGGACTCAATAAAATATGTTTTTTTATACATATGTTTCTAAAGTACTTCCCTAAGTTTCAATTTAAAAAATTTTTAAAGAGATAGAGATAGATAAAAATACTAGTTTCAAGAATCAAAAAATTCAATTGAAAATTTGTGAATTATCAATCATTATAGGTGGTATCAACAAAAATAGAGAAAGAGAAAAAGAACGAAATTCACCGTCTTTGGCATCTGCACCATCTCAGGATTCAGAATTCACGTAACTGATTCATTGAAAAGCTCTTTAAGAAATTAATCATAAAAAAAAATACATAAAAAAAAAATAACTCTATTATCTAACTTCAGTCAAAACAGATAACTTTTTTTGAATGAAT